TATTCGAATAAAAATTTTAATGAAAATCAAGCCATGATCCTCACGAACCAACCGTTCTGTTGTATTGACCAAGCAAAAACCTCATTCCTTTAACTCCAAAAAATTCCAAAAGCTATTTTTTTTTTATTTTTCAATGTTTTGCGAATCAAGAGTTTTATATATTGTTTAGTTGAGATAAATTGGAAAAAATTGTTCGAATTGTGTAATCTTCAATTATTGATACTGGTAACCGGCCTAAAGCAATTTGATTATAATTCAATTCATGACGATTATAAGTAGAAAGCTCATATTCTTCGGACATTGATAAACAATTTGTTGGACAATACTCAACACAATTACCACAAAATATACAAATTCCAAAATCAATACTGTAATTAAGTAATCGTTTCTTTCGAATATCAGTTTGAAATTTCCAATCTACAACGGGTAGATCTATAGGGCATACACGAACACATACTTCACAAGCAATGCATTTATCAAATTCAAAGTGGATTCGGCCTCGGAAACGTTCTGATGTAATCAATTTTTCGTAGGGGTATTGAATAGTTACAGGTAAACGATTCGCGTGGGACAGGGTAATCGTGAAACCTTGACCAATGTACCTGGCAGCTCGTATTGTTTGTTGACCAGAGTTCAAGAACCGAGTTAGCATAGGGAACATATCTGAATATCTATAAATAAGTTTACTGGTTTCTTTCTCTTGTTTGAGACAAGTTATGAAGAATATTCTATTCACTTACAGTGAAAGAAGTTGGAACGAAGTTGTTAATAATAGATTACCTAAAGAAATAGGTAAAAGAAATTTCCATCCAAGATTTAATAGTTGGTCCATTCTCAGTCTTGGTAAAGTCCATCTTGTTGCAATAGAAATGAACAAGAACAAATAAGTTTTAGCCAGTGTAATAAAGATACCGATTATTGTTACAAAAACTTTCCCTCTTTTATTTATGTCAAAAAATTCAAGACCAAATACGTTTGTAATAGAAAGATTCCAACCCCCCAAGTAAAGAACTGTTACAAATAACGAAGAAGCTAGTAGATTTAGATACGAAGCAACATAAAATAAGCCAAATTTTATACCTGAATATTCGGTTTGATAACCAGCTACTAATTCTTCTTCTGCTTCTGGTAAATCAAAAGGTAATCTCTCACACTCGGCTAGAGAAGAAATTAGAAAAATGATAAACCCTATAGGTTGACGCCACAAATTCCATCCCCAAAAACCATATTTTGATTGTGTTTCAACTATATCAACTGTACTTAAACTGTTAGATAATCATAGTCGACAATAACATCACTGCTCTTGTCGCTATTACAGAACCGTACATGAGATTTTCACCTCATACGGCTCCTCATAGGTCACAAATCAATATAAGAACCTTTGAACTTTATTTATCTTGATGTGTTTGTTTTGTTGATGTGTTTGTAAGATCGATAGAGAATCAAACTCTTATTCTAAGGCCTAGAATTAGACTAATGGAATTCTGTCTGCTAAATTTATAATAAAAAAGTGCTTCGGAATTGATCTCATATTTTAAAAATTTTCATTTTTCTTTGTTGATTAAAAACTTTACTCTTGAATGAAAAAATAATTTTTAGAGGAATATCACATAGATATTTCAACCTATCCTTTTCTCATTTTCGATTACGAAAAAGAATTTAGACATTGCATTACATAACAAGAATTTTATTTCATTCCTATTCTCCTTTCTCAGAAAAAGAGGCATTATTCGCATTATCAAAAGTAAAAGATTTCTTCGTTTTGATAGTTATTTACTTAATCAGTGGACAGGAACATACTCTGGGTCGAAATCAAGGGGAGTACTTCTTAATAATTTCTACCAACTTAAAGCCCCAATTCAAATTACTTTTCTATAAAGAAATATCCTATTAGATAATTTACAGAATCTCCATTACTAATCCTTTGTGTATCTTGGTCTTCCTAACCATCCACTTTTTTTTTGAATCTCTCATTAGGGTAATCCATCTATGGTAATAGTATAGAAAAAACCCATACAATTGATCTTTGAAACCCGCTTCAAGCCATGATGACTAATCAGCAAATCTTGGGGTAAACAGCCTTGACTCCTTATGTTTACTTTCACTTAATTCTTGTACATAGGAAATGAGATTGAATTCTCCTTTAACAGCAAATTTATAAGCCGTTTTATTTCACTCATATAACTATCTGCTTTAATTCATCAACCCAATGATGAATAAAAAAATAGATATTCAAATCATTTAACTTTCTTCTTTCTAAGAAGAAAGAAAAGAAATGCAGGAATTTTTATGTCTCACCGAATCACACGTAGAGATATTGATAATACACATAGAGTTAATGGTATTTCATAACTAATTGATTGAGCAGCAGCCCTTAATCCACCTAAAAAGGAATATTTATTATTTGATCCATATCCTGACATAAGTAATCCAATGGGAGCAAGACTTGAAACGGCGATCCATAAAAAAACACCAATACTAAGATCAGCTAGAATAAAGCGATAGCTAAAAGGAATTATTGAATAACTTAGTAAAATGGATATGACTGCTATGGATGGACCAATACTGAATAAACGAGTATCTCCTCTAGATGGAAGAAGATTTTCTTTGAAAAGTAGTTTTGTACCATCTGCTAAAGCTTGAAGAATTCCCAAAGGACCCGCGTATTCGGGTCCAATACGTTGCTGTATCCCTGCAGAAATTTCTCTTTCTAACCAAACAATTACTAGTACACCCAGTGTGATTCCTAATATAAGAATGAAAATAGGGACAAGCATCCATATGACCCCATAAACTTCTTTTAAGGATTCTAATCTGAAAAAAGAATGGATAGCTTCTATTTCTGTTATATCAATTATCATTTCAACGATCAACTTCTCCCATAATGATATCTATACTACCTAGTATCGTCATAATATCAGCCAATTTCATTCTTTTAACTAACTGCGGAAGAATTTGCAAGTTGATAAACCCTGGCGGTCGGATTTTCCATCTCCAAGGAAAAACACTCTGATCCCCGATCAGAAAAATCCCCAATTCTCCTTTTGGTGCTTCGACTCTTACATAAAGTTCTTGCTTGGATAATTCAAAAGTTGGAGAAGGTTTTTTACTAATAAATCGATATTCAAAATCATTCCATTCAGGATCTTTTATTCTATCAAAGCGCCGGCTTTCTAAATTCTCATAAGGTCCCCCTGGAATTCCTTCCAGGGCCTGTTGGATAATTTTTATGGATTCTGTCATTTCGCCGATTCGTACTAAATAACGAGCTAATGAATCTCCTTCTTTTTGCCATTGAATCTCCCAATTAAATTCGTCATAACACTCATAACGATCAACTTTACGAAGATCCCATTGTATTCCGGAAGCTCGTAGCATTGGCCCTGACAAACCCCAATTTAATGCTTCTTCTCCGCCAATAATACCTACGCCTTCAACTCTTTCTAAAAAAATAGGATTTCTTGTAATAAGTTTTTGATATTCAGCAACCCCTGTTAAAAAATAATCGCAAAAATCCAAACATTTATCTATCCAGCCATGAGGTAGATCAGCAGCGACTCCTCCGATACGAAAATAATTATGCATCATGCGCATACCGGTAGCAGCTTCGAATAGGTCATATATCAATTCTCGTTCTCGCAAAATATAGAAAAAGGGGGTCTGTGCCCCAATATCTGCCATAAAGGGGCCAAGCCATAATAAATGGGAAGCGATACGACTCAACTCCAGCATAATAGCTCTAATATAGCTAGCCCTTTTAGGTACTTGAATATTGCCCAGCTGTTCAGGTCCATTTACGGTTATTGCTTCTGTAAACATAGTAGCTAAATAATCCCAACGTGTTACATAAGGCAAATATTGTATAATTGTTCGATTTTCCGCAATTTTTTCCATTCCTCTATGTAAATAACCCAATATAGGTTCACAGTCAATAACATCTTCACCGTCGAGAGTAACGATTAGTCGAAGAACACCGTGCATTGATGGGTGGTGAGGGCCCATATTGACTATCATGAGGTCGTTTCTTGTAGTTGGTGTAATCATAAGTTTTTCCCGAGTCAGTCTTCCATGCATTGCTGAAAGTAAAAAGAAGTTCATCAAAATTGAAACGACTAAGCTCATCAAGACTAAGCTCGTCAAATGATATCATGCTTCAAATTAACGAGTTTTTATTTCTCGAATATCCAACTCATCAATTAATTCTTTATAGCGTCCTCTATTTCTTTTTGACAAATAGACTAGTAGTCGTTGACGTTTTCCCAAAACTTTTCGCAAACCTTTCTGAGATGAAAAGTCTTTTTTGTGCAATTCCAAATGTGAAGTAAGTCTCCTTATCTTAGTGGTGAAACTGAATACTTGAAATTCAACAGACCCTCTATTTTCTTTGTTTTCGTTTTGAGAAATAATAGAAATTACTGAATTTTTTACCATAAAAAACTCTCCTTTCCCCTTGTACAGATATGGATTTTACCGATCAGTAATAATAATGCCATTAATTTTGATGTAGTATATACAATAATTTAATCCAAATAACTCCTATTTTTCTGAATTCAAATCAATCAATCGAATTTGAAATTGGATTTAGATAGGAATAGAAAAAGATTGGTACATTCTCGTATCGAAGAATTTAGACCTAAAATAAAGAAGCTTCTGTTGATTCATTTCGAAAACTAAGTCAGATATTATTCATAATTCATTTCATATTGAATACTAGAATGAGATGTGAGACAAGAAAAGTACGTGATCTGTATATTTGTTTACTTTCATATACCCTATAATTATATATAGATTAATATAGATTATATATTAATATAGATTATATATAGGGTATATAGAAATTAGGGTGTAGGGTATATATAGAAAATTTGTATTATTCACAGAATTTCAATCGCGGATACAGATGTATTCTTAACATACTGAAACGACTGCCATTATTGGTATCAAACCAATAACGATTCATACAAGCTAAATCTTCTAATCGATAATTAGGCCAAAGAAAGAGCTTTAATTTCATTAATTGATTTTTCTCTCTATCAGGATAGTTATTGTCATGTGAAACCCGGTTGCTGTTTTTTATGTTCTTTCTATTCCAAAATACTGGATTTCTATCTATATAATTTTCATTCTTTGAATTTAAACAAATTAGAATTCTCACTTTTCTACGACGTTTAAACGATAAAATAGTTTCCGGAACAAGTAAATCAAAATGATTTTTGTCTCTTTTTTCAGTTATTCTTTGATGTGGTGAAATTGTTTCATCCAAATTTGTCCTAGAAACATATCTTTGCTCTTTATTTTTTTGATTAATTTGATGCTTACTCTTATGAAGCAATGAAATACCTATGGTTTGGTACATAAGAAATTGTCCATCTTTTTTTCCAGACAAACGAAATGGTTCTACAATCAATACCCCCTTTTTCATCAATTCTGAAAGAGTTAAATTCTTTTGAATCAGCATTCTATCCAAACTTATTTCTCTCTTTTGAATGGAGGATATAGTAATTTTTCTTGGATCTATCAGTCTAAGCAGAAGACAATATATTTTGATATTATTGATCATTCTTTGATTCAAAGTTGTGTCCCATCTCAATTGAAAAAGCAAATAACGTTTCAGGAAGAAATCTAGTTCTGCTTCTGTATTGCTTTTGTATTGTTTTCTCTTTTTCCCCTTTTTCATGTCCAAGCTTGCATAATTATCTTCAATATTTTTTTGTTGTGAGAGAACGGATCTAGGATCTACTTGGCTTATGGGTTCTTTTTCTTCTTGATTTCGATGCTTTTTATTCGAGGCTATCAACAAATTTATCTTTTCCTTTTCATTAATCTTTTTATTTTCACTACTATTTAAATTTAAAAGAAGTAATTTGCTTGGTATAAACCAAGGTTTCGTTTTATATGCCTTATAAAGTAACACAAATTCTGGGAAGAGCCAAAATCCCAGATTCGATATGGGGCGCTTTAGGATTTTTTCTTTCATTCCCATCCAATCAAAAAATCCTTTGTGGGAGTTTGGTGAATTGGTTTCTGGAATCATAAGATAAAAAAGATTTTTTTTAGAAATTATTTGAGAGTTGTTAGTAGGAATTTGAGTATTTTGATTCCTATTGGTATCAATTAGAATCCAGGCCTCAATATCGGTTTTTTGTCTAAGATAAAAATTGAAAAATTTCCAATCAAAGTTTTTTCTATCGGCCGATTTTTCCATATATGGAATATCAACCTGTCTTAGATCATTTTGAATAGGGATGTTCCTTAGTATATCAAAAAGGGCTTTTTTAGGCCTGTTATAATAAGTAGAAGAAATTTCTTGGTTCTTATTTCCTTGAAAGGGAGATCTATAAAAAAAGCATTCCGTTTTATTTTCATAATTAATAAATTTATATGATAAAAGATTATATCTAGAATATTTTCGAAAATTACTTTTTTCATTAGATAATAAATATACTTCCGGTTTTTTTTTGGAACCAACAAATTGGTCTTTTTCATATGTTTCATATGAATATCGTTTGCTTAAATTTTCCTTTTTAGCTATACAACGCTGGCGAACTCTATTTCGCCATTTTTCTAGTATTAATCTAGACCATCCTATTTGAGATAAATGGTATTGATAATGTCTTTTTAACCAGTTTTTCCATTTATTCGTTTCATAGCTCGGAAGTTTCTTATTCGCTAATTTCGAATGAATCATTCCTTGTCTTTCAAAAGAATCCTTTATTTTAGGCTTAAGAAAAGGGGGGATTCTTTGATATTGAACAACAGATCTTACCGAAGATCTTACCGAGTTCCTAATTTGAATTTGTAATAATTTGTAAAATACATATGCTTGTGACACGTAGGATAAGTCATAAAAAATACGTGAATTTTCTTTAATATTACTAATATTATCAAATGGCCCTTTTATAGTCGAAATAAACGTAATTGGAGTTTTCTTTTTTTTATTAATTCTTTCTTGTTTTCTTTCATTATTGTAAATCGATTTATCAATAATTTTTTTTGTTACTTTAAGAAAAAGTTTTGTATTTATTCTGGGAATATTAATGATAGATAAAAATAGATCTGTGTAGATTTTTTCAATAAAAAATTTTAAAAAGTGAGGTAATTTATAGATTAATCGAACATTTATTCTTTTTAATATTTGCCTTTTTTCGAACCTTTTAGCATTATAATTTGTTTTGTTAAGACTAAGATTTTTTATTCTTGGAGTTACTTTTTTTTTCTCTTTTGAGATTCTTTCTATTTGATTTCGAATTTTACTTGTTTTATCAGCGAGATCCTTCGTTTTTTTTTCCGTCAATGGAGAATTTGCCAAACTCGAAGATGCAATTTGACTAACTGATTCGTGAATTATCTGATTGCTTATCATAGAATCTTTTTCTTCTTTAATTTCACTTAATTTATATACTTTTTTTAATCTAAATAATAGAATTGGATTTACTTTTGAAAGTTCTTTTATTATTTTTTTTATAAAAATAACACCTTCGATAACCCTTTTTTTGATTT